GAGGAAAAGAATTTGGTTTCCACCGAACTGAAACAATATGCTGATGGCTCTAGTAAACCAAAACCATCGTTTTATAGCTATTTGGCTTCAATTTCCCTTTTACAAAAAAAAAATGGAAGATCTAGTTACGATTGGAAATAAACTTTTGTATCTTCATCCATAGATCCTTTACTCATACTCATTCAATTGGAAGAGTTAATCCAATTCAAAAAAATTATGCTTCGCGACTCCATATCCATAATCCAATCTTTTTTATTCAATTTCTAATTGGCCTTTGGATACAAATCGTGAGAATGTGTATTCTTCCTCAAATATGCTATTGAGAGGTAAAGGATTAAACCTTTTTAAGAAATAAAGTTTTTGATCGGAATATGAAAAAAACTGAAAGACCCCTTAACTATTTAAGTTTTTGATAGAACGAATCACACTTTTACCACTAAACTATACCCGCTATATATTTATTATTGTATATGAATGGACCATTTGTCGAACAAAAGAGTGAGGCGTAATCAAGATAGCACCAGAATCATGAAAATTCTAGCGTTGACGCTTCGTCCCGCCGGGGACTTAAATAGGCGAAGAGCAGAAAGCTTACTTAAATAACATAAAAAAAAGTTCTAGTTATATTATACTTTTCTTTTCGTTTGATACGAAGTCATTACTGACAGTCCCGGTCTGAAAGAATCATTGAAGCTGGATCATAGAAAGGATGAAATCTGCATACATGGTTCCTTTTTTTTTTCAACTTCTCTTTCAACTGCCAGAGCCAGATCTTACTTATGAATTAAGAATTCGGGTCAATTGGATCTCAATTGTTCAAATAAAGCTTGTCTCTTGAACAAATAAATGAGTTATATTATAACTACGTTTATAAATATGTGTGTTTAATATTTGATATTTTTTTTTTTTTTATTTTAATATTTTTTATTGTTTAATATATGTACATATATATGTACATAATAAAAAAATATATATGTTTTTTATTCCAGTTTCTTTTTCCAGTAAGTAATAAATTGATAAAAAGAAAATAAAAAAAAATATATTAATTTAATATTATTAATATTAATTTAATAATATTAATATTAAGTAATAATATTAAGATTAAGTATTAATATAATATTAAGTATTAATAATAAGAAATGACACTTCAACAAGTATTTTTGATTGATATCAAATCATTATTAAATCATTTTATCTATGGAAATACTGGCCTGGCCCGGCCAGTACTTAAACCAAGCCGGGGGAATAAACCTTTCGTACAAAATAAAAGAAGTAGGGTATTTTCTATTGGGGATATCCGTTTCGAATCATTATCTAAATTGAATTCCTGATCAAATTTCTTCTTAAAATTTCTTCTTACTATATATATATATATATTTATCCTATATATATATATTACTTTATTGTTCTTTTTATATATCTTTATTTTATATATCTTTATCTTATATCTTTTTTTATATAATCTTATATCTTTTTTTCTTTATAATATAAAATTTTTATTTATTTATTATAAATATATATATATATATTTATTTATAATTATAATAAATAAAGAATATAATTTAATAGAATATAAATAAAAGAATATATATATATATAAAAAAAAAAAATAGATAAATAAAAAAGGAAAACGAAGGTTTTTATCAATCTTTACTTCATGTGTCACATCACATAAAAAATTTTCCATTTTTAAATGGGGATGGGGAGAGATGGCTGAGTGGACTAAAGCGGCGGATTGCTAATCCGTTGTACGAGTTATTCGTACCGAGGGTTCGAATCCCTCTCTCTCCGCTTCTTCTGATTACTTGAGACTTTCGAATTCGAAGGAATTTCGATCCCTTGATTTTATCATAGGTAAATGTATGGAATACATAAAATCATAAGAAAAAAAATTTAGAAAAAGCAGGAAAAACTAAAAATATCTTTTTTTTATTCCTCACGTCCAGGATTACGCCCTGGATCATTAGATAAAAATCCGAAGATGAAGAGAGAAATAAAGAATATCACTACTGTATAAACGAATAGTTTGAGAGTAAGCATTACACAATCTCCAAGATCTTTTTTTTTTTTTTGAAAAAGGGAATAGATTACTTATTTTTTACCACATACACTATTTTGTTTTGACATGACACCCCCAACAAAAAAATGAAGTGTTTTTTGAAAAGAAAGTCATTTTCACGAATTTCTTTGGAATAAGATTTTGATTCCTTCGTTATCAAAAATTTCTTGTCATATGATTAGGTATTGTAGGCAACCTAATAAAATCTTTGCTCACTGTAAGGTCAGAACGAGGAAATAAGCTGATCAAAATTCATCGCCGCGGTTATTCAATATACAAAAATTTCTATTTTTGAATCGAGGGTTCATAATGTAAGACTTATCTGGTCTTATCAATTTTTCGAATTTTTATTTATCGAATAAATCATGAATTTAGCAGAGTATTAAATCATCGAAAACTTACAGCAGCTTGCCAAACAAAGGCTAAGAGAAAAAAAAGTAAAGGTATGACAGGCATAACATCTACGATTGGATTTAAAAAGGCATAAGCTTCGGGCAATTTGGCGAAGAAAAAACTACTCGAATAAAAGACAGAATTAAGACAGATGCAGATTAAACTAAAGATATTAAGCATAACAAAATTTCGTTCTTGTAGATTAGATAATTTTATTCTGATTGAGTTTTTTTTATAAGGGAAAAAAAAGACAAGTCAAAAAATCTTTCTTTTTCTTCGAACTCTCCCAAATAAAAATCCTTCCTTCCATTCTCAAATGAGAATACAAGGAATTCCATTTTCATACAATATCTTAACTGAATTCTATGTAATGATCAATGAATTTTTTTTATTCTATATCTACATGTGTTGAATCCTAGCAACAATATATTCCCAATGTATTTATTGGGTTGGGATTGACGAATAACCAATACCAATATTAATGTTTATTAGTGTCGAATAGAAATTCGAAATGGGGCGTGGCCAAGCGGTAAGGCAGCGGGTTTTGGTCCCGTTACTCGGAGGTTCGAATCCTTCCGTCCCAGATCGTTTCCATCAGAAACGAAAGATGGGATCACATTGTATCCCACATGAAACATAAAATTGTTAACGAGAACAATCTTTTGTTCTGAATTCTAAGAATGATTCTAAGAATCATATTTTTTCTTTCATTTGGTTTCTCACAAACGTAATCAAGTGTCAAATGTGGGTGGAAATAAATATCTTTTTTTTTTTAATTCAAAAAAGAAATTCTGGGTTTATCATTCACATTCAGGATATGCTCGTACTACTCAATATTCATTTTAAAGTTAGTTACTTATGGAAACTTTATGTTCCATATCTATGAAATGTCAATTCTCACATGAAGCATTCTGAATCGAAATGTGAATGAAAGAAAGGCCTCTTTATTCCCTTACCAAGGGTAAAAAGCCTAAAGTAAATAAATGGGGTATCCCAATTCCACAGTCTATGTGGAGACTAAAGAATAGGGAGTTTTTGGTACTAATTTCATCACTGGTTTTAAAACTTCTAAAGCTGGTGTGGGAAAAAAATAGTAAAAACGAATTGATCTGGACCCCATTTTTTTGTATTTTATCTGGTTCATCTTATATCTTATCCGGTTCAAATGAATAATTGTAAATCAATGTAATGTAGCGATTGGGGGAAATTCGTATATTGCATCTACTTGACTTTATGGAATTGATGGAAAAGAAAAATTCTTGAACCTGAAGTAAAACAAAATCTGTTCTGTATTGTATAAAATAAAAAAGTTTTATTAATAATTGATTTTTTTCCGGGATTGCAAATCTATTAATATTAAAGGTTCCTCTTTTGAGGTTTATAGTTTATTTGTTCGAGAAAAATGGATCCTTCATGATTGATCGTCCCGAACAATCTTTTTAAGATGTAAATAAGTCTTAAGCAAACTTATTTATTCGTCTTTTTTAGAAAAATGTTTCATTCATATGATAGAATATAGAGTTAAATAAATTGGATCCTTGCTGATCCTTCCCCGGATAAATACTTATCTATCCATAGATAGATAGAAAGTATGTACTATTATATACCGGTATACACACACCGGTTGATCCAATGACTATTCATGATTCCATATTGAATCAATTACATACCGGTTTGAAATAAAATTAGAGGAATGTTATGGTAAAACTTCGTTTGAAACGATGTGGTAGAAAGCAACGTGCGACTTGAAGGACATGATCGGCTGTGGATTCTTACATCCACCATTTTCTATAGGAATGAAGATGTTCTTGGCTCGACATAGTTTGTTCTGCTCTGTTAGGAACCTAATTTGTGTTAGGTTGTAAGTAAATAGTACATGATGGAGCTCGAGCAGAAAGGATTGATTCGTTTATCAGGGGGAAGAATCTAGGGTTAGTAACTATCAATAAGTTAGACCAACTTTGTAAGTATATCCTCATTATATAAATCGAAAGGTTAAAAAAATCGAAAAATCAAAGAAGTTTGAAAAATAAAAAGTAAAATTTTTCAGAATTGGTAAAACTATTTCGATCAAAAGTGTATCACAAGGGAATCCACCATTCATATTCTATTTATATAGTATAGAAAAAAATAACAAAAAACAAAAAGGTATGTTGCTGCTCTTTTGAAAGGAGTAAGGATCACCGAAGTAATGTCTAAACCCAATGATTTCACAAAGCAAAGATAAAGGATTCCGGAACAAGTAAACACTATTTTCAATTGTCTCAACAATTGAATCAGAATGAGGAATAAAAATAGATTCGAGATGAGACAAACAAAAGAGGTTAGAGACGGCTCAATAAATGTCTAAGGGTTTCCCTTCGAACTCTGTCAGAATTACCCAACTTGAGTTATGAGTACGAATGAGATTTCTTTTTTTCTGTAAGGAAGAATAAAAAAACGACTCAAATCATAATCTAATTCATGATTTTATGGATCCATTTGCCATTATATACATATACAGAAATTTAGAATCCTTTTTTCTCGAGCCGTATGAGGAGAAAACCTCCCATACGTTTCTAGGGAGGGCATTGTTTATTTACATCTATTCCAATGAGCCATCTACCGAATCGTTGCAATTGATGTTCGATCCCGAAGAGAAGGAAGAGATCTTAGAAAAGTAGGTTTTTACGATCCGATAAAGAATCAAACTTATTTAAATGTTCCTGTTATTCTATATTTCCTTGAAAAAGGTGCTCAACCTACGGGAACTGTTTGTGATATTTTAAGGAAGGCAGAATTATTTCAAGAAAGAACTTCGATTCGAGTTAATTAAAGTAAAAAAACAAAAAATTAATAAATAAAAAAGGGGGGGGTAACTAAGTATCTATCTTTGTGTAATTATTTACACACAATTTGCCTTTTTCTTGCTGTATTCATACTTAATTTACTTTTTTTCTTGTTTTGTTTGTTGCGGGAATCCACCAACAAACAAGGGGTTAATCTTGCTTATTGTACCTCTATTGATTGAATAAACCCGAGATTTTTTCTTTACTTTACCTCTTTCGTATTTTTTTTCATCCAAATTTCTTATTTATGTTTATGTTGTGCCAATCCAACACAAGTCCTTATTTGATTTACTTAAATTTGTTTTCTTAACATTGGATTCATATTGACAATGGTGCATCGAAGAAATATAATTTGATCGTAGATAAATAGATCCGTTTATCTCCACCCCATATTGGTTTTTTCTTTCCTTCACTTCAGTCAAATGATGGGTTTGCCCTGCCGGATTTACTGGCATACAAGATGTATTTTCTTAACGAAAAAGAAAAGAAAATTGATAAATAAAATGGCGGTTTGTCACAATTTTGACATCTCTATTGGGAATCTGTTGTTGTTTAATCCGATCTGTCCATTTTGGTATTTTGGTGTTTTTAATTGATCAACAAAAACAAATCTTTCTTTTCGATTTGTTCTAGTTCAATGTTTTGACGGGGTCGTGCAGTGCAATTCAATTGATTTTTTTATTTTGACCGTATTTACATATATATCCTATTTATTTTATTTTTATTCGGGTTGCTAACTCAACGGTAGAGTACTCGGCTTTTAAGTGCGACTATGATCTTTTACACATTTGGATGAAGCAAGAGATTCGTCCAGACTATTGGTAGAGTCTATAAGACCACGACTGATCCTCAAAGGTAATGAATGGAAAAAACAGCATGTCGTAATAAAATATTATTATTTTATTATTTAATTTATTATTTAATTAAATATTATTTAATTAAAGTAGAACTTTGAGTTTATCCTTACCGGATCGTTACAATTTTTTTTTTCTTTTTGGAAGTGAAAAAAAAAAATTCACATTTACAGTTGGGTCTAGTGAATAAATGGATAGAGCCCTATGGCTCTAATTCTGGTGAAATAAAAAGCAACGAGCTTTTGTTCTTAATTTGAATGATTACCCGATCTAATTAGACGTTAAAGATAGATTAGTGCCTGATGCGGGAAAGGGTGGGTTCTTCTGTGAGTGGACCATTGATTTTCTTTCTTTTTTTTTTTTTAATGAATCCTAATTATTCTTTATTATGGATTGGAGACGGATGTGTAGAAGAAACAGTATACTGATAAAGAGAATTTATTCCAAAGTCAAAAGAGCGATCGAGTTGCAAAAATAAAGGATTTTTTACCCTCTTGTAATTATAACGAACATAAACCAATTGGATAGAAAAGGAGAGGAAAAAGATCTGTTGATTGGACTCCCCTGTTTCCTTTGTTTGCGGGATATATATATTTTTCTTACTGTAATTATATACATAATACATATCCTGTTCTGACCATATTGCACTATGTATCATTTGATAACCCAAAAAATGAAATGGGTCCCGCCTCTGGTTCAAGTAGAAATGTAAATGTAAATGGAAGAATTACAAGGATATTTAGAAAAAGATAGATCTCGGCAACAACACTTTCTATATCCGCTTCTCTTTAAGGAGTATATTTACACATTTGCTCATGATCGTGGTTTAAATGGTTCGATTTTTTACGAATCCACGGAAATTTTTGGTTATGACAATAAATCTAGTTCAGTACTTGTGAAACGTTCAATTATTCGAATGTATCAACAGAATTATTTGATTTATTCGGTTAATGATTCTAACCAAAATCGATTCGTTGGGCACAACAATTATTTTGATTTTTATTTTTATTCTCAGATGATATTGGAAGGTTTTGCAGTCATTGTGGAAATTCCATTCTTGCTGCGATTAGTATCTCCCCTCGAAGAAAAAAAAATACCAAAATCTCAAAATTTGAATTTACGATCTATTCATTCAATATTTCCCTTTTTGGAGGACAAATTATCGCATTTAAATTATGTGTCAGATATACTAATACCTTATCCCATCCATCTGAAAATCTTGGTTCAAATCCTTCAATTCTGGATCCAAGATGTTCCTTCTTTACATTTATTGCGATTCTTTCTTCACGAATATCATAATTGGAATAGTCTTATTACTCCGAATAATTCTATTTTTCCTTTTTCACTTTTTTCAAAAGAAAATAAA